TAAATTTGAGTCAGAGATAAATGGATATATCCATTTCATGTCAAAACAGATTCCCTATTTGTATATCAGGTCTTTAATGAGTCTTATTATCCTTGTCTTTGTTTATGTCTATTATCCTTGTCTTTGTTTATGTCTATTATCCTTGTCTTTGTTTATGTCTTGGGTTCGAACAAATTACTATAATTCGTCCCCTACGACGTATTAGTCGACACTTTTCACAAATTTTACGAACGGAAGCTCTTATTTTCATATTTGCCACTCCTTACTTTAATTTTGAATTTCCTTCTTGGAATAAAATAAGTTTCTTGAAATTTTCAATTTTGAAGGGTATTCCTACGAAATAAATAGGGAAACACCTAATCTTTCGAATCTTTGTTGCGGAGTCGATAAATTATACGACCTCTGGTTGAATCATACCGACTTACTTCAATTTTGACTCTATCGCCTGGCAGTATCCGTATAAAACTACGTCGGATCTTTCCTGAAACATAACCTAGAATCATATCTTCATTATCTAAACGAACCCGGAACATACCATTGGGAAGCGATTCAGTAATTAAACCTTCATGAATCCATTTTTGTTCTTTCATTCCAGGCAAAACCCCCTTGAAGTATTCACTAGTGGAGGAAGAACCCTATTAGACAACCCAGCACTTCTCTTTTCTTTTTCACAAATAAGAAGTTTCGTATTCAATTCGGATATTAGAAAGATTACCATATATAACACAAAATTTCTCCGCCTATTCTTTCTAGTCTAGCCTCTCGGTCTGTCATTATACCCCGAGATGTAGAAAGAATTACAACACCCATCCCACCTAAAATTCTAGGAATTCTTTGATAGTTAGAATAGATTCGTAGACCCGGCCTACTGATCCGTTTTAAATTTAAAAGATTTCTATAAGCGCTTTTCCTATTCCTTCTATGTCGTAGGGTTAAAACCAAAAAATATTTGTTGTTTTCTCGATGTTTTCTCACGTTTTCGATAAAACCCTCTCGTAAAAGTATTTTTACAATACTTTCGCTTATATTAGTAGATGCTACTCGAACCACGCTTTTTCTATACATATCGGCATTTCGTATAGAGGTTATTATGTCAGCAATAGTATCACTACCCATGATTAATTAAAATTATTGGTGCCTCCAAATTTGGATATAATCAACATGTTTTTCTTTTTTTTTTTTTTACGTATTTGTTTATGAATATTAATTTTGAAAGGTATATACTTGAGACAAAATCTACTAAATGAATCTTAATCTATTTCTTTTAAATACCCTACTATAACCATATCGTGGTCTCATTTTATAATACCTCGGGAGCTAATGAAACTATTTTAGTAAAATTGAACTGTCTCAATTCTCGGGCAATCGCACCAAAAACTCGAGTTCCTTTTGGATTTCCTTCTTGGTCAATGACAACTGCAGCATTGTCATCATATCGTATTATCATACCGTTGTCACGTTTAAGTTCTTTACAAGTACGTACAATTACAGCTCTGACCACTTCTGATCTTTGTAGAGGCATGTTTGGAACTGCGTCTTTGATCACAGCAACAATAACGTCACCAATATGAGCATATCGACGATTACTAGCTCCTATGATTCGAATACACATCAATTCTCGAGCCCCGCTGTTATCTGCTACATTCAAATGGGTCTGAGGTTGAATCATATCATTTTTTTTTTATCTGTTTTTACAATACAAGGGTCAAAGAAAAAAAGAAATATTATTTGTCCAAAAAAAGAAACCTGCATCCGCTATTTTGAATTAAGGCCTATTTCTTTTTTAGCCCGAAATGATAAATTGAGCTCGTATAGGCATTTTGGACGCTGCTATTGAAATCGCCCTTCGGGCTATATTTTCTGTTACTCCACCCATTTCATAAAGAATTCGACCAGGTTTAACAACAGCTACCCAATATTCGGGAGAGCCTTTACCTGAACCCATACGTGTTTCCGCGGGTCTTACTGTAACTGGTTTATCTGGAAATATACGAACCCATATTTTTCCACCGCGACGTGCATTTCGTGTCATTGCTCGTCGACCTGCTTCTATTTGTCTAGATGTGATCCAAGCGGGTTCAAGTGCCTGAAGAGCGTATTTACCAAAACAAATAGTATTACCTCGATAAGATATTCCTCTCATTCTTCCTCTATGTTGTTTACGGAATCTGGTTCTTTTGGGGTTATAGTTGATGGTTTGTTTTGAATTCCATCTCTACTACAGAACTGGACGTGAGAGTTTCTTCTCATCCAGCTCCTCGCGAATAAAAATAAATTCAAATTAAAGATTTAGAATTCAATCAATTCAGATATATATAATATAATTTGAATTAAGATATACATGTATTTAATAACTAATCCGCTGACTCATGTCATGGATTTCATTTAATCTAGATCAAATCCACTATTAATTTGTATATCTTGTTTGTATAGTAAATAGATAACTAAATATATTAAATAACTATTTTTTCTTATATTTATCTATTTTAGATTTAGAATGTTAAAAGGAATCTTTCTTTTGTTTTACTTTTTATCGTATTGGATTTCACCCTATTAGCAATCCAAGAAAATAAAGTTTTCGCGGGCGAATATTTACTCTTTCCATTTCTATTTCAGTTCTATCATGAGTTCATAACTTTTCCGAATAGATGAATTGGTTTCTGGTCGGTTCCGCCATCCCGATCAATGAATCGTTCGAATTCATTTTCACTAGAATCTTTTGAATTCACAGGTTCCATCGTTCCCATCCCTTCTTACTTAATGGTTAGGTCTGAATTCTACAATGGAGCTATTAGTTCTTGAGTCAATATTCTTAGTCTTTATTGGCTCGAAGCTCTTTATTTTTTGTTCGATGAGCAGATCCTTTTAATGATGAATCCTTATTGATGCTTTATTACACAGATTTTTTATGAGATGACTCATAGACCTTACATATTGGAATTTTATATCATCAATATTCTTTTTCTTTCTTTCTTTCATCCTTCCATTTATCCATACCCTTTCTTTTTTATTTCTGTTGACTATTACTTAAGACGCAGATTTTTTAATGAAAAAGTATTTCAGTTGCTACAACAATATGAAGAATATATCATATCTTGACGGGTTCTTTGGATCCAGATAATACGAAGGGATGAGTTGGTTATTACTTCGATAGTTATTTGTTTATACTATGGGGCTGGTTACTAACCCTCAAAAAACCAACGAGTCACACACTAAGCATAGCAATTTTATCAAAAGATTAATTTAATTTTTATTAAACCCTATAGAATTAGAATTGTTTGTTCATTTTTTTATTGAAGAGAAAATAAAAATAAGAAATGAATTTCTATTTTTGTTCCATCGCCGGATAGAATGCAAAGGGAAATAAAGGTTTATTTTATTATTCCCCGTCTATAAATATCCAAATTTTGATACCTAATACCCCATAGATTGTTCGAACTGTATAGCAACAATAATCAATTTTAGCTCGAATGGTTTGTAGTGGAACCCTGCCTTCTCTGATCCATTCAACACGCGCAATTTCTTTTCCGTCGATACGTCCTGCAATTTGCACTTGAATTCCTTTTGTATCTGCTTGTTCAGTTAATTCTATAGCCTTTTTCATTGCTTTGCGAAAAGAAACTCTATTTTTTAATTGGCCGGCTATAAATTCTGCAAGAATATTAGGGTTTCCGTAAGGCTTTTCGATTCGTGTGATAGCAATGTTAAGTTTTCTATTTACAGAATTAAATTCTTTTTGTAAATTCATCTGTAATTCTTCGATTCCTTGGGGTCGACTTTCAATTAATATTTTTGGAAATCCCATATAGATTATGATTTGGATCAGGTCGATTCTTTTTTGAATCTCTATACGCGCAATTCCCTCAACGCCAGAGGATGTTTTCATATTTTTTTGTACATAATTCTTGATATAATTTCTTATTTTTTGATCTTCTTGCAGACCCTCAGAATAATTTTTTGGTTGTGCGAACCAAAGGGAATGATGACCTTGGGTTGTACCAAGTCTGAAACCAATTGGATTTACTTTTTGTCCCATGTTCCCCCATTACTATTACTATACATATGATAATACGACATAGTTGTATCTTTTTTTTTCCATTTTGTTTTTTGTGACCACGTAATAGAGTCGGTATCTAATCCACCTAAGGATATATCTTTCATTACAATAGTTATATGGCAGGTAGGTTTGTGTATGGCAAAACTACGCCCTCGAGCTCGAGGTTTTAATCTCTTCACGATAGTACCTTCATTTACTTCGGCTTTACTAATGACTAAATTTGCTTCATTCGAACCCATATTGAAACTAGCATTTGCTGCTGCAGAATAAACTAATTTGAAAATGGGATAACATGCTCGATAAGGCATGAGTTCTAATATCATAAGTGTTTCTTCGTAGGAACGCCCACGAATTTGATCAATTACTCTTCGCGCTTTGTGAGCAGACATAGATATATGTTGACCTAAAGCGTATACTTCTGTTGTCATAAAGTTCGCCTCCTACTAATCAATGATAAATATCTATCTATATTATTATATTATTTCTATTTTATTATAAATAATATATAAACAAATTTAACGACGAGACCTATTATCGCTTTTTGCATGTCCTCGGAAATTTAAAGTGGGTGCGAATTCTCCCAATTTGTGTCCTACCATACGATCCGTTATATAAATAGGTAAATGTTCCTTTCCATTATGGATTGCAATAGTATGGCCAACCATTATGGGTATAATGGTAGATGCTCGGGACCAGGTTATTATTATTTCTTTTTCTTCTTTTGTGTTAAGCTTATTTATTTTTTTTAATAAATTATTCGCTACAAAAGGATTTTTTTTTAGTGAACGTGTCACAGCTTCCTCCTATTTTTTTTGTAAAGACGAAGAAAGAAATTCTATTTTCTCTCCTATTTACTACGGCGACGAAGAATCAAATTATCACTATATTTATTCCTTTTTCTAGTTCTTTTTCCAAGTGCAGGATAACCCCAAGGGGTTGTGGG